TATAAGAAAGCTTACCATATATAACACAAAATTTCTCCGCCAATTCGTTCTAGTCGGGCCTCTCGGTCCGTTATTATACCCCGAGAAGTAGAAAGAATTACAATCCCCATCCCGCCTAAAATTCTAGGAATTCGTTGATAGTTCGAATAGATTCGTAGACCGGGTCGACTGATCCGTTTTAACTTTAAAACAGTTTTATATGGCCCTTTCCTATTCCTTCTATGTCGTAGGGTTAAAACCAAAAAATATTTGTTGCTTTCTTGATGTTTCCTCACGTTTTCAATAAAACCTTCTCTTAACAGTATTTTAACAAGGTTTTCGGTGATGTTAGTAGATGGTATTCGAACCGTTCCCTTTCTATTCATGTCAGCATTGCGTATAGAAGTTATTATATCAGCAATAGTGTCTTTACCCATGATAAACTAAAATTATTGTTGCCCCCGAATTTTGATATAATCAACATGCTTTTTTTTTCTTTCTTTATATATAATATATATATTTTTTTTATGAATTGTTAAAGATATATGCGTGAGACAAATCTACTAATTAATTTTATCTATTTTATTCAAATGTTCTAACTATATTATAGTCTCATCTTTATTATACTTATAGTACTTCAGGCGCTAATGAAACTATTTTAGTGAAATTTAACTGTCTCAATTCCCGTGCGATCGCACCAAAAATTCTAGTTCCTTTGGGATTTCCTTCTTGATCAATAACAACCGCAGCATTGTCATCATATCGCAGTATCATACCGTTGTCACGTTTGAGTTCTTTACAAGTACGTACAATTACAGCTCTGATCACTTCAGATTTTTCTAAAGGTGTATTTGGTATTGCTTCCTTGATTACAGCAACAATAACGTCACCAATATGAGCATATCGTCGATTACTAGCTCCTATGATTCGAATACACATCAATTCTCGGGCCCCGCTGTTGTCCGCTACATTTAAATGGGTTTGAGGTTGAATCATATCATTTTTTTTTTATTTGCTCTTTTGATGCAAAGGGGCGAAGTAAAAAAAAAGAAATATTGTTTGTCCAAAATAATAAAAAAAAGAAACCTACAATTGTTTTTTTTTATTCCAAAGACCTCTTTCCTTTGGTTTTACATTCCTATCCTGAAATAATGAATTGAGTTCGTATAGGCATTTTGGATGCCGCTATTGAAATAGCCTTTCTGGCTACACTTTCTGCTACTCCGCCCATTTCATAAAGTATTCTACCCGGTTTAACGATAGCTACCCAATATTCGGGAGATCCTTTTCCTGAACCCATACGCGTTTCCGCGGGTCTTACTGTAACTGGTTTGTCTGGAAATATACGTACCCATATTTTTCCACCGCGGCGCACATTTCGTGTCATTGCTCGCCGCCCTGCTTCTATTTGTTTAGATGTGATCCACGCGGGTTCAAGTGCCTGAAGAGCATATCTACCGAAGCAAATACAATTACCTCTATAAGATATTCCTTTCATTCTTCCTCTATGTTGTTTACGGAATCTGGTTCTTTTGGGGTTATAGTTGATGGTTGTTTATCAATTCATTCCATCTCTACTACAGAACCGGACATGAGAGTTTCTTCTCATCCAGCTCCTCGCGAATGAAACAATTCTAAAATAATATACGTGTATTTAATGAATAATATACTGAATCGTGGGATTCATTGAGATTTTATCTAATCTATTATTTTATCTAATCTATTAGAAATATAAATTTGTATATCTTGTTTTGATAGTTTATATAATTAATATTAATTAAACATATATTCTATTTTTCTATTTATAGTTAATAGTTATAGATAATTTAGATAATTATTTTATAGATTATTTAGAGATAATGTTATAGATAATATAATGTCATTTTGTTATAACGAGTCTTTATTTTGTTTTGTATTTTTTATTATCATATCGGATCGACCAAAATTTATAAATCCAATAAAATAAAAACTTTCGCGGGCGAATGTTTACTCTTTCAATATCTATTTCAGTTGTAGGGTTATCCCATGACATGACCTTTCAGAATAAAAGTGGATTGGCCCCGGGTTTGTTCCGCCATCCTACCCAGTGAATCATTAGGATTCGTTTTCAATAGAATCTTATGTATCCACAGGTTTCGTCGTTCCCATCGCTTCTCGATTAATGGTTAGGCCTGAATTCTACAATGGAGCTCCTAAGGAAAATGAAATGTGTTCTTGAGTCAATTTTCTCAGTCTTTATTGACTCGGGGCTCTTGATTTTTTTGTTCTTTCTATAAACAAATTCATCTAATTATAGATCAATCAAATTAGTATTGATGCTTTATTACATTATCCTTTATAAGATCACTCATAGACCTTACATATTGGAATCATATAGCATTGATATTCTTTTTCTCTCTTTCTCTCACCCTTCCATTTATCCGCATTTTTATTGTTATTGCTTCACAACTTATAATCAGATTTGTTTTATTTTTTTTTAGTATTATGCAAAAAAACTTTCCGTTGCTACAATGATATAACC